TTAAATACTATTGGATGGGTTACTTTTTATTGGCATTGGAAACACATCACATTATGGCAGGGTAACGTTTCACAGTTTAATGAATCTTCCACTTATTTGATGGGATGGTTAAGAGATTATCTATGGTTAAACTCTTCACAACTTATCAATGGATATAACCCGTTTGGTATGAATAGTTTATCAGTCTGGGCATGGATGTTCTTATTTGGGCATCTTGTTTGGGCTACAGGATTTATGTTCTTAATTTCCTGGCGTGGTTATTGGCAGGAATTGATTGAAACTTTAGCATGGGCTCATGAACGCACACCTTTGGCAAATTTGATTCGCTGGAAAGATAAACCAGTAGCTCTTTCAATCGTGCAAGCAAGATTGGTTGGATTAGCTCACTTTTCTGTAGGTTATATATTCACTTATGCGGCTTTCTTGATTGCCTCCACATCGGGCAAATTCGGTTAATTATTTATGTATTCTATCCGCAATCATATATTTTTTTTAATAAAAAAACTATAGGTATGCACTCTTATATTTATTTCTACATCTAGGATCCGATTTGTATCATTATCATTGATAATAAGAGGAACTGAAGCATTATGGCAAAGAAAAGTTTGATTTATAGGGAGAAGAAGAGGCAAAAATTGGAAAAAAAATATCATTTGATTCGTCGATCCTCAAAAAAGGAAATAAGTAAGATTCCATCGCTAAGTGAGAAATGGAAAATTCATGGAAAATTACAATCCCCACCGCGTAATAGTGCACCTACACGTCTTCATCGACGTTGCTTTTCGACCGGAAGACCGAGAGCTAACTATCGAGACTTTGGACTATCTGGACACATCCTTCGGGAAATGGTTCAGGCATGTTTGTTGCCAGGGGCAACAAGATCAAGCTGGTAAGGATTTAAGTATCCCTTAATTTTTCTATTTTTTTCTATGATCGATGAGGCCCCTTTACCATTCTGTCTAAATAGGCTATTCTATTTGTACAGATATGGAATAGGGGCTCATTCAATTCTTCTTTGTTTATTAGAGTTTAGTCCAAGTTTTTTTGTTTCAGCGCGGGGTAGAGCAGTTTGGTAGCTCGCAAGGCTCATAACCTTGAGGTCACGGGTTCAAATCCTGTCTCCGCAACATTTTTTTTTTCAAGAAATGTAAGTTTGATTCTATTAACTAGTCATTAATTAATACGTGTCTTTTGGGACGCGAGGAAAAAATTACTATATTTCCCGGTCAACTATACCGAATCTTTTATCTTTTTGAATCCATTTATATTTGGGCGGATAGCGGGAATCGAACCCGCGTCTTCTCCTTGGCAAGGAGAAATTTTACCATTCGACTATATCCGCATTTTTTTGCCTTCTTGATAAGAAATTTATGGATAATATTTGTTCAAAGCTAGACGAGATACACTCTTTGGTTTGGGGTCATTTCATAAAATTCTACCACCAAATCAATTCAATTAAAAATTCTATTAATATATATAAATATATATATTAATATTATATATTATATATTATATTTATTCTATATATTTAATATTGAATTCCATATTCAAAAATATATGATTCTTCATATTTCCATAAAATATTATATTCTATATTGATATCAGATATCAATTTTTTATTAGTTTTTTTTATTTATTTTTTTATTACTATTTCATATTTAGTAACTATTTATTAATCTTTTATTCATATTTCATTCAAGTTCCAGAAGTTCGACCCCCCCTCTAATTTTTTCTTTATTTGCATTTTATGGACTTAATATTGAATTTGAATGTGTAATTCATGGAATGGAATGGGAGGGGGTCATCTCATTTTTGGATCTGCAACGAATGAATTCAAGAGATAAGAGAATTAAGGATACCCACCAAGAAGACTAATCCAATCCATAAAGATGTACCAGAAAATACAACATTTTTGTTACTCGACCAACCATCAGGAGACGCAAATACAACGGGTACACTAATCAGTAAGATTGATGAAGTAATAATTAATGCAAAAACCGCCAATTGGAAAGCAATAGTCATGTTTTTAATCCTCCAAGCTATTAACAAAAGAATATACACCATTTAATCCTCTTACCCACTAAAAATTTTTAATAAATAAAGGGATTTTATCATGAATCCGTTGATTCGAGATGACTTAGTTCCAATTTCTGTTTACCACTTTTATTCTATTTGGACATGAAGTTAAAGGTTTTTTTTGACTTCACAAATGGGTATACTGGATCGCGTATCTCATTTATTTATATAGCCAGATTTATAGACCTATTAAAGAAAGTCACACCCTATATCTTTCTCTACATAGTGATCGTATTAACTCATAGGGCTATGTTCTATTTGGCGAAAAAAAAATAAAATAGAAATTATCTTTCGGAGAGATGGCCGAGTGGTTGATGGCTCCGGTCTTGAAAACCGGTATAGTTCATAAAAATAACTATCGAGGGTTCGAATCCCTCTCTCTCCTTTTGTTGGATGAATATATTTTTATCTTTATTGGCTTTTT